TATATTCCATATTTTTTTATTTATATTCTATTTTTTTTATTCTATTTTCTATTTTATATATTAATAATAATATATAATATATTATAAGAATAATATATTATATATTTTCATTTCATTCTATAATTAGAATAATTAGAATAGATATTAATAAAATTCAAAAAATATAATTATTATTAAGATATAATTAATTATTATTAAGATATAATTAATTATTATTAAGATATAATTATTAAGAAATATATTATAAGATATAATTATTAAGAAATATATTAAAAGAAATAAAAAAAATTCTTTCTTTTCGGTAACCCCCTAGTGAAAGAGTTTAATAAGCAGTTTTCCGATTGTTTTACAGAGAAAATTGGTCGACGGTACGGTAAGGATTCTATCAAATCGGAAATATAAGTATGCGATAGATAGCGATCATTCTTGTTTTACTTAATGAAATGTAGGGCAACTAAAAATATAGGTCTTTTTATTCCTACCTGTTAGGAATATTCATTTCCCTAATACCTGCAAGAGTGTCTCCGGATATTTTTGTTTGTGCTCAATGTTTTCCGATTCTACTAGAGATCATATCATATAAGAACTTGGTAGATGTTATAGTTGGATTTATTGGATTCTTTCGTCAATGGTGTTAGAACAGAATTACTTTTTTTACTCTGCGCCAGCGATTTCACTATTATTATATTAAGTATTAGTGAACAATAATGAAATAATTCCTTCATATTGATAGAGATAGGGGCATAATTCACATGGATATAGTAAGTCTCGCTTGGGCTGCTTTAATGGTAGTCTTTACATTTTCCCTTTCCCTGGTAGTATGGGGAAGAAGTGGACTTTAAAAATATTACTAATTTAGTTGAGGAGCAAACTCAAACTGTATCAATTATTTTATAGACGGTTCTGAAATTTTTTTAATTCATTAATTAACTGAAATTGAATTAAGAAAAAAAAAATACCTGCATTTCGGAATTATATTCTATTGGAATACTGTTGGAATACTGTATTCGAATATATGTATATAGAAAAATAGTAAGTAGTATCTCGTTAGACTTAGACAACCACTATGTCTATCTTGTTTCCCATAGAAAGTGTGTATCCCTTAATATAATAACTAATAACAGAACTCTTTTGAAAAAAAGGAGGGAGGGAAAAGGTTCCGCGGTTCCTCATTGTCTATATATAGATATATAGATAGGGTCATTTCATCGAACTAGAAATTTTAGGAAGAATTCGGTTGGAATCAATTTCTTATTATTTTCAAATATGAATAGGGGAATAATTAAAATATTTTTTTGATTGAAAGAGTCCCTTCTTTATCTTTCTATTACATTCTTTATCTTTATATTACAATAATAAGATATTGCCGTTGCCTTAGGCGAATCACATTATTACGTGCTTATGCTTACCACTTATGTTTATTTTTTTATTTGGTTTATTAGTTTCGAAATGGAGTTTATGCTTTATTGAACTCATTTCCTATTATGGTTCAAACATTAAAAATCGATTGGGTTTTACTAATCTTTTAGAAATAGGAAAAAGTTTCCCATAGAACCGGGGGATCATCTGTCAACTATTTAATCAACTATTTCTTCGTAATACTAAAAAGATTACTTGATTTTTTTTTAATATGATATCGAGATTGGTCTTGAAAATAATCAAAAATCTATATAAATTTGAATCTCGGAAAAAAAAATAAGAGGTGTCCTTCTTTTTTTATTTCAGATTGAGGATTGATTGGAACCAATACAAATCAAATAGATAATAGATGAAAAAAAATTGGGGGGTGCTATGTACATTACATATCTGTGATTGATATATATGAATAGGAAGATACATATTGTAGATTGATCCATATTAAACCTCTCTTTTGATTTTTATATACTACAATAATAGATAGTTTGGTAGAAAGAAATAAAAAGCTATTTCTTTCTACCAAACTAAATTATCCGATTTCATAGAAATCTGCTGATTCTAGTCCGATCATTTCAAGACTAAGACACGAAATGGAAATCCTTTTGCATTTTTTTCTTGATTGCATTGATAAGAACTAAGAAGTCAAGTTTAAGTTAAATTAATCACTTTGACTTACTGTTTTTACGTAAATTATAAGTAAAAAGGCAGTAGGAACTAGAATGAACAGTGCAGTAGCAATAAACGCTAGAATATTGACTTCCATAATCTCATCGTTTCTTTTCTCTTTAATTCGCAATAACTCGGGATTTAATCCCATAGAGATGATAAATCTTTCCTTTCGTCGGTAAATTCAATGGGATAATAAAAATGACATCTCGATGATATCGAATCAATATCATGAATAACAATATCTGAGCTATCAACTCGATTCATCGTCGAGAATTGAATAGTATAACATAGGAAGATCTTTTATCCATACCGAATTCAAAATTGGATTATTGATCCAATCAAGAATTCCTTTACTTTATTTATTTATTTATTTAATTATTTATTTATTTAAGATTTCTTTTTTTTTATTTATTTTAATTTTAAGAGTTTGTTTGTTCTTTCTTCAGCGGGACTCTTCCCTTAAACTAAAAAACTAAAAAAAAAAGATTATTCATTCCCTCTCTTATCGAGAGGAAATTTTTGTTTGATTTCTATTTTTTTAATATTCTTCTACTTGCATTAGGAATAGAATAGGACACGTGTATCAAAAGTTCAATGTGAAATTGAAATGAGATAGATTGTTTCAAATTCAAATAATTAGTAATTAAAATGAGTTACACAAAATCGGGGCAAGATAAGGAATATACTTTGAACCTTAAAGTATTCGAATCAACTATGTTCAATTTCTTTTGTATTGTGAAAATTCCATTTGTGGGTGTGCTCGTGGTAAACATATTATAGTACTCGATTCCATTACACAGATCAGGAGTAATCGAAAAAAGCCAGGCCCAGCAGTACGCTATCTTTTTTTCTTGGAATCCTGAATAGGACGCTACTAATATTTATACTAATCCACATATGTTTCTTTCCCACCAATCAATATTAGTTGACGAAATGGAAATTACCATATTGGTTTGATGATAAATGTGAAATGAAAAAGAAAAAAAGGGGGTCCCAGTTAGGAATCAAATTCTGTTCTATTCCCTTTCACAGAAAATGGAGAGATAAATTGATGTATTTTTTTATTGGATTTGTATCCATCGGGACTGACGGGGCTCGAACCCGAAGCTTCCGCCTTGACAGGGCGGTGCTCTGACCAATTGAACTACAATCCCAGGGAATAAAAGCGTAAAGCGTACATATTCTTACCATTTCATTCAAACCTCTTCATTTCGATTTTCGATTAGAATCGTTGTGTTGTAACTGACAGAGGCGGAACTGATATATTGATATCTACATGGATATGCACTTTAGTGAGATCGACACAGATTACTAGTAATCTTTTCGTTATTGCCAAATCGATTGAAAATCAATCTTTCAATGAATCAAAGAAAAAAGAGTTTTTTTATTTACTTTACCCCTTTCTTTTCTTTCCTTATACTTTATACTTACAGATCCTGATATGAATCGAAATCATTAGCAAGATCTGAATTTGTGGAAAAATACATAATCAAAAATACATAATCAAAGAAGAAAGGCAGGTAAGGTAGGTATGTATCTATTTTTTATTCTTCCATATCGCGGCGCATCGGGTATTTCCGTAGAACAACAAATGGTTATATCATTTCATGGTGGATCGGCGAATTATTGGGTTGGGCCGAGCTGGATTTGAACCAGCGTAGACATATTGCCAACGAATTTACAGTCCGTCCCCATTAACCGCTCGGGCATCGACCCAGGAAGAGTCAATCTCAGTCTCTATTCAAAATCCCAGGATCAACTTGCTTTAGTAGTACCCTACCCCCAGGGGAAGTCGAATCCCCGCTGCCTCCTTGAAAGAGAGATGTCCTAAACCACTAGACGATGGGGGCATACTTGCCCGACCGCCATTCTATTATGTTCATAGTATGAACAGTTTTTTGAAATTGTCAATATAATGGAATAAAATAATATGACTCGATCAGAAGGATTTTTCCGTCTGTCATAAGTCCATAAGAATTTTTTGATTCTTCATTTCGATTTCGAAATTGTTCATTCCAATGGCCACTCTAGAATTCTAAAAAAAAAATAGAAAAATAAAAAATACGAAGGATAGGACCCTTTTGGAGAATGATTGGTTTACCGGAAAAGGCGAGGGGTTTCAACTTCATTTTTTTTTCACATTCATTGATTCATTCATTGTTAAGATTCGATGGGGATATTTATATCTCACACTAAGCCGGGAAAGAAAAAGGAAATTAAAAAACCATAAAAAATCTGGAAATCTGGGAAGAGGGATAAGGATCAACAAGTTATTGAAAATGGTTTTTCAATAAGAATTTGGTTGAGGAACAAATGGAATCCATTTATCAATGATTCGAGGAAATTTCTTGGATATATTCTATATGGAATTATTGAATTGGCGGATACATGGAGCAATCGAATCCCATTAGGATCGGTTTTCAAATAATTTATTGCATTGATATTTATCAAATTCAATATCAATGAACCAAAACTATTTTACCTTTTCTCTATGTAAATTCCATTTATTGTTCCGTAATAAGCCACTAGAAAATATATCTATGTACATATATTCTATTTTCAATTCGATTCTATAGAATTCAATAGAATTAGAATATAGTATAGAATAGAATATAGTTAGTATAGAATAGAGTTAGTATAGAATAGAGTATAGAATAAGTATACATAGAAACATATAAATAGGAGCGTATGCAATACTAAATATATGTACTAGACTCATAGTGTCTAGTTACTTATTCAGGAATTGAATCAAAGGGGCCCTTTTAACTCAGTGGTAGAGTAACGCCATGGTAAGGCGTAAGTCATCGGTTCAAATCCGATAAGGGGCTTTTTACTTTTTTGCATAAAAAACCAACGGTAGTATTCATATTTGAGGGGAGAATAGAGATATTGTTGATATTTGTAATAAAAATAAA